CTTCTAGAGATCTTTTACTTTTTTTCCTCATGTGGGAGTTAGAATTAATTCCCGTTTATCTACTTGTATCGATGTGGGGAGGAAAAAAACGTCTGTACTCAGCTACAAAATTTATTTTGTACACGGCGGGGGGTTCTGTTTTTCTTTTAATGGGAGTTCTGGGTATCGCTTTATATGGTTCTACTGAACCAACATTAAATTTTGAAATATTAGCCAACCGGTCCTATCCTGTGAACTTGGAAATACTATTTTATATTGGATTTTTTCTTGCTTTTGCTGTCAAATTGCCAATCATACCCCTACATATATGGTTACCCGATACCCATGGAGAAGCACATTATAGTACTTGTATGCTTCTAGCCGGAATCTTATTAAAAATGGGAGCGTATGGATTAGTTCGGATCAATATGGAATTATTTCCTCATGCTCATTCTATATTTTCTCCTTGGTTAATGGTAGTAGGCGCAATGCAAATAATCTATGCGGCTTCAACATCTCTCGGTCAACGGAATTTAAAAAAAAGAATAGCCTATTCCTCTGTATCTCATATGGGTTTCATAATTATAGGAATTGGTTCTATCACAGATATGGGACTCAACGGAGCCCTTTTACAAATAATCTCTCATGGATTTATTGGCGCGGCGCTTTTTTTCTTGGCCGGAACAACTTATGATAGAATACGTCTTGTTTATCTTGACGAAATGGGCGGAATAGGTATTCCAATGCCAAAAATATTCACGATGTTCAGTAGCTTTTCGATGGCCTCCCTTGCATTACCTGGCATGAGTGGTTTTGTTGCCGAATTAATAGTTTTTTTTGGACTAATTACTAGTCCAAAATATCTTTTAATGACAAAACTCCCAATTACTTTTGTAATGGCAATTGGAATGATATTAACTCCTATTTATTTATTATCTATGTTACGACAGATGTTTTATGGATACAAGATATTTAATGGTTCAGACTCTTATTTTTTTGATTCTGGGCCGCGAGAGTTATTTCTTTCGGTTTCTATTTTTTTACCCGTACTCGGTATTGGTATGTACCCCGATTTCGTTCTTTCACTATCAGTTGAAAAGGTTGAAGTTATTCTATCTAATTCTTTTTTTAGATAATTTATAAATCTTATCATTTACAAAAGCGTTCGTTGTAAAATGGTACAATGACAAAGAGCCTGTCGAATCATATTCAAATATGATTCGACAGGCTCTCGCCAATTCACACAAAGTTTTTTTATCTGATCTACGTTGTACACCCTTTTATTGCTATTTGTAAGAACCCCCCCTTTTTTTTGAATTCAATTAGATGTTAATGTAAATGAACCATAACTATGTAGTCCTATTCCTAATAGATTGACTCCAAAATAGCATATCCAAATTATAAGAAATCCAATAGACGCTACAATTGCTGAATTTGTACCCTTCAGTTTTATATTTGTTCGAGTATGTAAATAAATTGAAAATATGATCCAAGTAATAAAAGCCCAAGTTTCCTTTGGGTCCCAACTCCAATAGGATCCCCATGCTTCGTTAGCCCATACTGCTCCAGAAAGAATTCCTATGGTTAAAAAGATAAATCCTAGACTAATAACTCGATAACTCCAATAATCCAATTTTTCAATCAATTGTGATCTATAATAATTCCTTGGGAAAAAAAAAGAAGTTTTTTGTAAAACATCCCTTTGTTCATTCATGTATTCGATTTCACCAAGGAAAAATGACTCATTTAAATTCAATAAATGATTACTCGTAGAAAAAAGAGAAAGCTTTTTTCTAACTGTAATGACTAGAAGTGATACTGATAATAATGATCCACATAAAAGGGCCGCATAGCCTAATATCATCATACTTACGTGCATTATTAGCCACTCGGATTGAAGGGCAGGTACCAATATTGTCGATTCGTGTATTTCAGTTAAAAGGCCTGAAGTAGCAAAGCCCTGGGAAAAAAGAGCACTTGGGCCAATTATTGTGCTTAGAATATTTTGGTTTTTTTTGAAATATGAAACTATATAAATAAAGGAAAAACTCCATGAAAGAAAGATTAACGATTCATATAAATCACTTAGTGGAAAATGTCCCGAATAAATCCAACGAGAAATTAATAATCCTGTTATACAGAAAAAAATCATTATCATGCCCGTTTTGGATGAATCATCTAATTTTACGATTTCATCGACTAAAAAGGTTATCAAATGAATTGTAATTATAATTGAAACGATCGAAAAAGAAATATGAGTTAATATATGCTCTAAGGTTGAAAATATCATAAAATAAAGAGTTCCTTAATTATAAAATCGAAATTAGCAATTGAATTTATTATAGGATCTATTTTATTTTTTTAAGAGATGATATGCCGCCACTCGGACTCGAACCGAGATGCTCTAGCACTGCTTCCTAAGAGCAGCGTGTCTACCGATTTCACCATAGCGGCCTGTCTTGACCTCATAATAACCTATGAATAAATAATCGTCTAGATTTACGAATTAAATTGAGTGCAA